AATTCACAAATTTTCAATTGAATTTTTTGATTCTTGGAACTAGTATTTTTGTCTATCTCTATCTCTTTAAAAAATGAAAAAATTGAAATTTAGGGAAGTACTTTAGAAACATATGTCTAAAAAAAAATATTTTATTTAGTCTCTTCATGCTTACTATAACTAGTTATTTCGGTTTTTTACTAGCAGCTTTAACTATAACCTCAGTTCTATTTATTGGTCTAAACAAAATACGGCTTATTTGAAATTAATTGAATGAATATTTTTTTTATACAAAAATCTTTCTGTCATATTTCATATGTTCGATAGTTCCTTACCAATTACCCTTGAGATTCATCGGATTAAGGTTTAGGGATAGATAGTACCTCTCTTTTCCTCATGAAAACAAAAGAAAATTGAAATGATTGAAGTTTTTTTATTTGGAATCGTCTTAGGTCTAATTCCCATTACTTTGGCTGGATTATTCGTAACTGCGTATTTACAATACAGACGTGGTGATCAGTTGGACTTTTGATTAATTAAAACCTCTTTTTTTTTTGACTGACCTCCTTCTTGCTTTCATATGCGGGAGGTCTAATTCAAATTCTGATTACTGCTCAATATTTGAGAACAGTGGAATTTTGACACAATCTAATAAACAAGAGTGGAATCACGCTCTGTAGGATTTGAACCTACGACATTGGGTTTTGGAGACCCACGTTCTACCGAACTGAACTAAGAGCGCTTTTCTTTTTTTTAGAAAACTAAAAAAGAAAAGGCTCCAAAGAGGACATTCTTTAACCCCAATCCATTTTGTACGTATATACTATATCATAGTCTATCATAGTATATCAGAAATTTCATAATTATACGTATCCAATTTTATTAAAAAAAAAGATAGATCTAAAATAGATCCCTCGTTACTGCTCAGAGGAACAGTAATAGGTAGGGATGACAGGATTTGAACCCGTGACATTTTGTACCCAAAACAAACGCGCTACCAAGCTGCGCTACATCCCTTTCAATTGGTTTACAGTGTCATTGTAAAGAATTCCTGTCTTGTTTTCCACATCCTTATTTTTTTTTATTGATATACAAAATTCATTTCTTTTTTTTTTTTGTCTCATATCAGATAACAAGCATATAATAAAAAAACTTTTTTTTTCACGAGAATTCTCTCCATTTTAATTTCACATAACACATAACTAGGTCTTTCCGTTTGAAAATTAGATCTATAAGATCGTTGTAGTATACAACATTTCAATTCTAATTTTCAAAATGAGGGGTTGGGAGTTACGTATACAAATACAAGTACTCCTTAACTACATGTACATGGGTAGTTATATATTACTATAATGTAATACAATTAAAGAAGAAAGAAGGAGGATTAAAAATGCGAGATCTAAAAACATATCTTTCCGTAGCACCGGTACTAAGTACTCTATGGTTCGGTTCTTTAGCAGGTTTATTAATAGAGATTAATCGTTTATTTCCAGATGCATTAACATTTCCCTTTTTTTCATTCTAGTCCTTAACATGAGAAAGGGGTGAAAAAAACTAGAGATACAATCAACGATCTGTGACTAATTCCCCTTCCTTTTTTTTTTTTTTTCTTATTTTTTTTTCTACTTATACTTAATTCTAAAAAAAAGGGAGGGGGAAAGAAAGAAAAAAAAATTCAAGGTCATCAAAACAAAACGAGGGTTCAGGATCGAATTAAATTAGTAATAGAACGAAAATAAAAATGTGGCTAGGGAAAGAGTATCCTATAAGATACTTAAAAAAAAAATACTGTACAAAGATTTTAAATAGAGTTTCAAAAAAATCATTGTATTACTTATTATTTTTTTTTTATTTAATTACTAATTAATATTCATTGCAACGAAATATTTCAAATTTTTTTTTGAGTTAAGAGCTTCTATTTTTTTGGTTCTTGTTCTTTATGGATCCTAAAATAGAAGATTGGGGTGAATCATAAATCCAAAGGAGGTTTCATGGCCAAGGGTAAAGATGTTCGAGTAACAATTACTTTGGAATGTACCAGTTGTGTTCGAAACGATATTAAGAAAGAATCAGCGGGAATTTCCAGATATATTACTCAAAAGAATCGGCACAATACCCCTAGTCGATTGGAATTGAGAAAATTCTGTCCCTATTGTTACAAACATACAATTCACGGAGAAATAAAGAAATAGATCAAATTGAGTGCTTCTATGTCAACTTTTAAGAACAGGAATAATAAGAGTATCTATCTATTATTACATATCTATATATTATTACATATATATAAATATAAACAAATAAATCAATAGAAACAAATCTAATCCTATATTCTTAATTCTATATCGAAACTCTATCCTATATAAAAATAGAAATCGTTTTTTTTTTGTTTTGATATCCGATCAAAATAGGATTTTAGAGATAAGGAATAAACAAATTATGAATAAATCTAAGCGACTTTTTCCTAAATCCAAGCGATCTTTTCGTAGGCGTTTGCCCCCGATTGGATCGGGGGATCGAATTGATTATAGAAACATGAGTTTAATTAGTCGATTTATTAGTGAACAAGGAAAAATATTATCTAGACGGGTGAATAGAGTGACTTTAAAACAACAACGATTAATTACTATTGCTATCAAACAAGCTCGTATTTTATCTTTGTTACCTTTTCTTAATAATCAGAAACAATTTGAAAGAAGTGAGTCGACCCCTAGAACTACTAGCCTTAGAACCAGAAAGAAATAGACTTATTCTTCAATTGAATCAAAATTCCAATCCGAAGGAACTAAAAAAGAGATTAATATTTTGTTCGAAAAATCCGATCAAGAATCCTAATTTGATTGTTGCGTCTGTGTTTGTCATAATAAAAAAAAAGAATCGTCGAAAAAGAATAAACCCATTTTTAGCGAGTATATCCCCTCGTTTTTTTTTTTCTTTTGCCGACTTTTTTTTTAGCATACTAATTTCTACTCTACCTTCCCCGAGCTTCATTCTCCTTAGAACTCTCTATTGAGAGTTTTTTATTGGATTCCTTCGAATCCCTTTATTTTATGATCTCATTTGAAATCGTATAAAGACTACTCCTATTTAATAGAGCTATTTGTGCAAGTATTTTCCGATTAAGAAGTAACTGCTTCTTGTATAGATTGTGTATGAATTGGTTATAACTATTGAATACCCCGTTTTCACGAATTACTGCATTTATTCGAGTGATCCACAAACGACGAAAATCACTTTTTCTCTTACCCCTATCCCGATGAGCCGAAACTAAAGCTCTTATTCTCTGTTGAGTCATAGTTCGTGTAAGTCGTGAATGAGCCCCTCGAAAGCTTGATGCAAATAAACGAATTTTTGTTCTACGTCTCCGAGCTATATATCCGCGTTTAATTCTAGTCATTGAATAAATCAAACTTTGATGAATAACTAATTCTTTTTTCAGTTATTCTTTTCCCCTTTACTAGTCTATTAATAACCAAACGAATTATTCCAATGTATAAAAAAAAAAATTCCAACGGCTTTTGCTACTCTAACCTTCCCCACCACGATTTTTTGCTAGGTATTTTCTTTTGCTTTGCTTTGAAAGCAGAAATTCCATTGATACTTGATATCAAAAAAAAATAGAATAACTACAAAAAGTAGTAAATAGAAATGGATAAATAAATAGTGGGTTCCATCGTTTCTATGGTTACTTGTTAAACGGTGAGGTCCTCTCTATACACCGGAGCTTTTTCTTTTAATTAATGAATACTATTGGTAACTCGTACAGTTCACACTCTTTGGCTCTACTCCATGAATATTCCAGTAATAGGTCTTTCACAATGAGATCCACTTTATACAGTAACGGTATTTCATTTTGAAAATATGTTGGGTAGTTGACCCTGTTAGTCCGTTCTTTTCTTTCAAGAGTGGAATCTTTTCTTTTAATAAAAAAATGTAATTTCCCCCGCTTAATGGATAACAATTTGTTATCATTGGAGTTTTCTCAAAAATTTAGTTGATTGGATTTGCACCAATGTAAACCATAAGTTTCATACACAATAGAAGATATGAACGATCTATCTTTTTAATTTTAAATAGTGAACGGAGTTCCTCCATTCTATTTTATTCACAGGTACTGATCATTGATACTTCAAAAAGAATTTCCTCTTTTTGTCTCAATCTATGATCTGAACGAGTCGCACATACACCCTAGTACATGTTCCTCGTCGCTGAGGGCATCCCCGAAGCGCGGGGGATTTCGTGACATTTCGGATTGGCTGTCTTGTATTTCTAATAAGTTGTTTAATGGTTGGCATAGTGAATCATATAAATATAAATAATGGGCTGGTTTAGATTGGTTCTAACCGGGTAATTCAGAATTACCTCTCTTTCATATTCTCTTCAATATTCAAAAAAATATTGAAGAGAATATGAAACTAAACTTTTAATCTAAAAAGATATAAAATTTGAAATTGTAGATTTGCATGAAATCGCTCCTATTTTTGTTTTTGAACCGCTACATGATCAACAATTCCATGAGCTTGGGCTTCTGTTGCTGACATAAAAGCATCCCTTTCCATGTCTTCGGATACAACCCATATAGGTTTGCCCGTTCTTTGTGCATAAACCCCTGTGATGGTTTCGCGAAGTTTTAGTAGTTCTTCTGCTTCCACGACAAATTCTCCCGTTTGTGTCATATAAAGCGAACTAGCGGGTTGATGGATCATTACCCTGATGATATAATATAAAAATCAAAGGTTCTTCTATTTCGCATGATGCGGCGAGATAACAAAAAAACAGAGAAAATTGAATAACCGTACAGGCATTTTTTGTGCATTGCATACGGCTCCACAATGGAATTTACGTTTTTTTTTACCTTTCCCTTGCATCGAAAGAAGGTTCTATTATACGCAGATCAATAAATGATCCAATTACCACCCTTCTTTTTTCGGAGGAGTTAAAAAAAATACTATGATGGTTCGGTTGCTTTATATATTTTTTTAATTCGTCTGTGATTCAGCAATCCCAAAGTGTCTTTTTTTTTT